ATGACCCACCAATCAAATATTATTCGAAAAACTCATCCATTACTATCACCAATTAATACAATACTAGTAGATCTACCATCCCCCGCTAATATTTCTGCTTGATGAAACTTTGGCTCCCTACTAGGATTATGCTTAATTATTCAAGTTGTTACAGGACTAATTTTAGCTATACATTACACTGCTAACACCGAAATAGCCTTTTCCTCCATCATACACATCTGCCGAGACGTGAATAGTGGTTGATTAATACGAAACTTACATGCCAACGGCGCCTCATTCTTCTTTATATGTATTTATGCCCATATCGGACGAGGATTATACTACGGCTCTTACCTAAACAAAGAAACTTGAAATGTTGGAGTAATCTTATTTGTATTAACAGCTGCAACAGCCTTTGTAGGCTACGTTCTACCATGAGGTCAAATATCATTTTGAGGAGCTACTGTAATTACAAATTTAATCTCCGCTGTTCCATATATCGGAGATAACATTGTCTTATGACTATGAGGGGGATTTTCAGTATCAAATGCAACCCTAACTCGATTCTTTACCTTTCATTTTATTCTTCCATTCATTTTAATAGCTGTCACTATAATTCACTTAATTTTTCTCCACCAAACAGGCTCAAATAATCCGTTAGGAATTAACTCCAATTTAGATAAAGTTCAATTTCACCCTTATTTCGTAATCAAAGATGCTTTAGGGTTTATTATTTTATTAACAGCTCTGTTAATCATTGCCTTACAAGCACCAAACATCCTAGGTGAACCTGATAATTTTATTTACGCTAACCCCCTAAGCACCCCCACTCATATCAAACCAGAGTGATATTTCCTATTCGCATACGCTATCCTACGATCAATCCCAAATAAACTTGGAGGAGTTATAGCTCTGGCCATATCTATTCTTATTCTCTTTTTTATCCCATTTCTACACACTTCACACCAACGTGGTGCTCAATTTCGACCCTTTACCCAGTTAATTTTTTGAACTATAATTGCCAATTTGACTATACTAACATGATTAGGAGGTGAACCGGCAGAATACCCATTCATCTTAATAACACAAATCGCCTCCACAGTATACTTTGCAATTTTTATTGTTATTTTTCCATTACTAGGTCTCCTAGAAAACCCTATTCTAGCTCACAAACCCGAGGAAGAGGAAGAAGAAAAAGAAAAACAGAAAATAAAAATATCATCTAAGATCATTAATTAAATTATTACCATAAGTTAAAGTAGCTTAAGTTTAAAGCAAAGCTCGAAGATGCTAGTATGATGGTCCAAACAAATGACCGCCCTTTAACATCAACCCCCTCAATCAAACATCAAAGAAAAAGAATTAAAATCTCTATTCTAGCCCCCAACAACAGTATTTTTTAATTATTACCATAAGTTAAAGTAGCTTAAGTTTAAAGCAAAGCTCGAAGATGCTAGTATGATGGTCCAAACAAATGACCGCCCTTTAACATCAACCCCCTCAATCAAACATCAAAGAAAAAGAATTAAAATCTCTATTCTAGCCCCCAACAACAGTATTTTTAATTATTACCATAAGTTAAAGTAGCTTAAGTTTAAAGCAAAGCTCGAAGATGCTAGTATGATGGTCCAAACAAATGACCGCCCTTTAACATCAACCCCCTCAATCAAACATCAAAGAAAGAGAATTAGAATCTCTATTACTAGCCCCCAAAGCTAGTATTTTTAAATTAAATTATTCTTTGAATAAGTTAAAATAGCTTAAATTTAAAGCAAAGCACTGAAGATGCTTAGATGGTCTAATGGGCCCTTTAACATAAAGGATTAGTTCTAGCCTTAATATCATCTATTTACAAAATTACACATGCAAGTATCCGCACCCCCGTGAGGACCCCCTTTAACTATCGCAATAGAAAAAGAGCTGGCATTAGGCTCACATTACTAGCCCACAACGCCTAGCCACCCACACCCTCAAGGGTATCCAGCAGTGATAAACTTTAAGCAATGGACAAAAGTCCGACTAAGTTATGTATCTCAGAGCCGGTAAACCTCGTGCCAGCCACCGCGGTTACACGAGGGGCTCAAGTTGATATTTACGGCGCAAAGCGTGATTAAAAATATGTTCCATCACTATAGAAGCCATTATGCCTACTAGTTGAATAGACACGCTTAAATATTTCATTATCGAAAGAATCTATAATAATAAACTCTATTTGACATCACGAAAGCAAAGCCACAAACCGGGATTAGATACCCCGTTATGCCTGCTGTTAATAAACAACCGTCGCCAGGGTATTACGAACAACTTGTTTAAAACCCAAAGAACTTGATGACACCCTAAACCCACCTAGAGGAGCCTGTTCTTTAAACCGATAACCCACGCTATACCCAACCACTTCTAGTCACCAGTCTATATACCGCCGTCACCAGCCAACCTCATAAAAGAATCACCGTAGGCAAAAAAGCTACTATGCAAATACGTCAGGTCGAGGTGCAGCCCACGAAGTGGGAAGAAATGGGCTACACTCTTTATCACAAAGAAAACGAATTATTTAATGAAAAAATTTTGAAGGTGGATTTAGCAGTAAATGAAAATCACCCTGTCTCATTGAAGCCGGCTTCTAGGGTGCGTACATACCGCCCGTCACTCTCCTTCCTCATTCCCCCATTGGAGAAAAGTCGTAACATGGTAAGCGTACCGGAAGGTGTGCTTAGAAACAGAAGATAGCTTAAAAGCTAAGCATTTCACTTACACCGAAAATATTCTTGTGCAATTCAAGATCTTTTGATACTGATAAAACTCACACTAATCCCACAAATAATTCACGATTATCAAACACTAACATATACTACATAACAAACCATTGTCCCCATTTTAGTATAGGTGATAGAAAATTACACAATTTTATAGTACCGCAAGGGAAAAATGAAAAAGACATGAAATAAATCAATCAAGTAAAATAAAGCAAAGATAAAATCTTGTACCTTTTGCATCATGGCTTAGCAAGCAAACCCGAATTTACCGCCGCACCCCCGAAACTAGACGAGCTACCCTGGGATTACATTAAGAGTTAATCCGTATCTGTGGCAAAAGATTGGAAAAAGCCCTGGGTAGAGGTGAAAAGCCTACCGAGCCTAGTGATAGCTGGTTACTTAATAAACAAGTTTAAGCTTGATCTTAATTCATAGACCAGCAACACTAGCTAAATATTAATAGCAACCATCTACTCTCCTATGTCTTAAGTTTTATTCACTAGGGGTACAGCCCTAGTGAACAGAAATACAACTCTATTTATTAGATAAATCTACTAAAAATAAACTTCTGTAGGCCTAAAAGCAGCCTTCAAAAAGAAAAGCGTTACAGCTTAAGTTTATTTCATCAACAAATACCACAATACACCAAGATCCTATTATTATCTATTAAGTAAACCTATATTTTAGGAAATATAATGCTAAGATTAGTAATTTGTGATTGTACCACTCTTTTATGCAAGTATATCCCAGATCGGACTACCCACTGGAAATTAACGGTCCTTAATACAAAAGGAACCCTCCCTTACACAACACACCAGAAAAACAAACCATAATAACCGTTAACCCAACACTGGAGCATACAAAAGAAGATTTAAAGGGTGAGAAGGAACTCGGCAAATAAATGCCCCGCCTGTTTACCAAAAACATCGCCTCTTGAAATTTTAAACCTAAGAGGTAAAACCTGCCCAATGAAAAACTTCAATGGCCGCGGTACTTTGACCGTGTAAAAGTAGCGTAATCATTTGTCTTGTAAATTAAGACTAGAATGAAAGGTCACACGAGGGCATTACTGTCTCCTTACCCAAATCAATGAAATTGACCTACCCGTGCAAAGGCGGGTATAAATACATAAGACGAGAAGACCCTGTGGAGCTTCCAAACATTTATGTCGAATAAATCCTCCCGACATACAGTTTTAGGTTGGGGCAACCACGGAACAAAAGTAATATCCACGACAATATAAGCACAGCTCATTAAACATAGAGTGACAACTCAATAAATTAGTAAAACTAATGTTATTAGACCCAGCAATAATTGCTGATTAACGAAACAAGTTACCCCAGGGATAACAGCGCAATCCTTTCTAAGAGCCCGAATCAACGAAAGGGTTTACGACCTCGATGTTGGATCGGGGCACCCCAATGGCGCAAAAGCTATTAAAGGTTCGTTTGTTCAACGATTAAAGCCCCACGTGATCTGAGTTCAGACCGGAGTAATCCAGGTCAGTTTCTATCTATGAATAACTTTTCCTCAGTACGAAAGGACCAGAGAAACGAAGGCCAATTCACTAATGTAAGCCTTATAGCCATTTTATATAATCAACTTAAAAAAAGTAGCTAACAAAATAAAAAAATAAAATTAATTTATTTGGATGGCAGAGCCCAGTAATTGCATAAGGTTTAAGCCCTTTCATCAGAGGTGCAAATCCTCTTCCAAATACCAATGTTAACTACATTTTTATCATGTCTAATCTTAATTTTAATAACTCTTTTAGCAGTGGCATTCCTCACCATAGTAGAACGAAAAACATTAAGCTATATACAACATCGAAAAGGTCCCAACGTAGTAGGTTTTATAGGACTTTTACAACCAATTGCAGATGGTGTTAAGCTATTCCTAAAAGAACCAATTTGACCAACCACTGCTTCTCACACCTTATTCATCACAACTCCAATCATAGCACTCGCCTTAGCCTTATCAATATGAATATTTATCCCCATGCCATATGCCATCTCAAATTTAAATCTTACCCTTCTTGTTATTATAGCCATCTCAAGTCTTTCAGTATATACCATTTTAGGATCAGGATGAGCCTCAAACTCCAAATATGCCCTCATTGGTGCTCTTCGGGCCGTAGCCCAAACTATTTCATACGAAGTGAGCCTGGGTTTAATCCTTTTATGCCTTATTACACTAACAGGAAGTTTTTCATTACAAGCCTTTATTTACACACAAGAAAACACCTGATTCCTTCTATCCAGCTGACCATTAGCAACTATATGATTTGTATCAACACTAGCAGAAACTAATCGCACCCCCTTTGACTTAACTGAGGGAGAATCCGAACTAGTTTCAGGGTTTAACGTAGAATATGCCGGCGGTCCTTTTGCTCTTTTCTTTTTAGCAGAATATTCCAATATTTTATTAATAAACACACTAACAGCTATTATATTCTTAGGACCACTTGATACTAATACCAATTTAACCCCAACCATAAATTTATTTATTAAAGCAACCCCCCTTATTATCTTATTTCTATGAATTCGAGCCTCATATCCACGCTTTCGATACGATCAACTAATACATCTTATATGAAAAAACTTTTTACCTCTCAATCTTGCCATATTCATATTTCAAATTTCAGCAGCTATCTCTTTCGCTGGAGGAGGAACCCCAATATAACAATTATTAACAGGAAGTATGTCCGAAAATAGGTACCACCTTGATAGGGTGGCCACAGAGTGTACACCCCTCTTACTTCCTTAGTATGAAAGGATTCGAACCTTAATTTGAGAGACCAAAACCCTCCGTGTTTCCATTACACCACATTCTAAAGTAAGATAAGCTAAACTAAGCTTTTGGGCCCATACCCCAAATATGATAATATATTTGTATCTCTTACTAGTATGTCACCCCTTTCACCTTTAATCTCATCAATATTATTAATAACCTTAGGCCTTGGCACAATAATCACATTTTCTAGCACAAGTTGATTTATAGCCTGGATTGGCTTAGAAATTAATACAATTGCAATTATTCCATTAATAGTTAGTCCGTATCACCCACGATCAGTAGAAGCTGCTACAAAATACTTCATTGTTCAAAGTGCAGGCTCTGCCACACTTCTTATTGCTGCTTGCATAACTGCTTGAAACGATGGAAACTGAGCAATTTCTCAACAACAACCCCTATTAGTTACAATTATTATAGCTTCCGCCCTAATTATAAAATTAGGAATAGCCCCAATACATTTTTGATTCACAGAAGTAATAGCTGGTTTAAATTTAACCACGGGTATAATTATAGCAACTTGACAAAAACTAGCTCCATTAATTCTTCTTATTCAGATTCTTCAAAATCAAAATAGTTTATTTATTCTCATCCCAGCATTACTATCAGTCATAGTAGGAGGATGAGGAGGTCTCAATCAGACCCAAAATCGAAAAATCATAGCTTACTCCTCCATTGCACACATGGGTTGAATTGTTAGCATTGCCCCATTTAACCCTTCAATCACTTGACTAATAATGTGTATTTATTGCCTATTAACAATCGCTACATTTCTCAACCTCCATGCATTAAAAGCATATAAAATCAACTCAATTACATCAAATACACACAACAAAACAACTCACCTATTTCTCATTGTAACACTACTATCATTAGGAGGGTTACCACCTTTAACAGGTTTTATTAATAAACTTGAATCTTCTATTGAATTAATAAACCAAGGTTTGATTCTATTTCTATTTATTATAATCATGTTTTCACTACTAAGCTTATATTTTTACACCCGATTATGCTATCTTGCAATTAGCCTTTCTCCACCAAGCCCTAATGTAAGCACAAGTTTATGACGTACTCAACCGAATAAACCAGCATTTATACTAACACTTCTATCATTCAGTCTACTATTACTAACCCCACAAATATTGGCTGTTTTTGCACTCTACTAAGAAATTTAAGTTATAAAGACTCTAAGCCTTCAAAGCTTACAGTAAGGGACTCCCCCTTAATTTCTGTTTAAAGTTTGCAAGTATATCCTCACATCGCTTGAACGCAAATCAAGTGCTTTAAAATTAAGCTAAAACTTTTCTAGATCAGTAGATATTTCACCTACAACCTCTTAGTTAACAGCTAAGTGCTAATTCAGCTTTGATCTAAAACCCTAACAGACATCTTCTGTATTATTAGATTTGCAATCTAATGTGAACTTCACTATAGGGTTAATTGATAGAGAGAGGAATTAAACCCCTGTAAGCAGGTCTACAGCCCACCACTTATTACACTCAGCCACTCTACCAGTGACCCTCACTCGCTGATTTTTCTCCACTAACCACAAAGACATTGGCACCCTTTATTTAATCTTCGGGGCTTGAGCAGGAATAGTAGGAACAGCATTAAGCATTCTAATCCGAGCAGAACTAAGTCAACCAGGAACGCTCCTAGGTGATGATCAAATCTACAATGTAATTGTTACAGCTCATGCTTTTATTATAATTTTTTTCATGGTAATACCCATCATAATAGGAGGCTTTGGGAATTGATTAACTCCTTTAATACTAGGTGCCCCAGATATAGCATTTCCTCGAATAAATAACATAAGTTTCTGACTTCTCCCTCCTTCCCTCCTTCTTCTCTTAGCATCTTCAGGTGTTGAAGCAGGAGTAGGTACAGGCTGAACAGTCTATCCACCACTAGCAGGAAACTTAGCTCACACAGGAGCCTCTGTAGACTTGGCCATCTTTTCCCTACACCTTGCAGGTGTGTCATCAATTTTAGGAGCCATTAATTTTATCACAACAATTTTCAACATAAAACCCCCAACTATAACTATATATCACGTACCACTATTTATTTGATCAGTGTTAATTACAGCTGTTCTTCTTCTTCTTTCACTCCCAGTTTTAGCCGCAGCTATTACAATACTACTAACAGACCGTAATCTAAATACAACCTTCTTTGACCCAGCAGGTGGAGGAGACCCTATCTTATACCAACACCTATTTTGATTCTTCGGACACCCAGAAGTTTATATCCTAATTTTACCAGGTTTTGGAATAATTTCACATGTAGTCGCTTACTATGCAGGAAAAACAGAACCATTTGGTTACATAGGTATAGTATGAGCAATAATAGCTATTGGACTACTTGGATTCATTGTATGAGCCCACCACATATTTACTGTAGGAATAGACGTAGACACACGAGCCTACTTTACATCAGCTACTATAATTATTGCTATCCCAACAGGAGTAAAAGTTTTTAGCTGATTAGCCACACTCCACGGAAGTAAAATCGACTGACAAGCCCCCATATTATGAGCACTAGGATTCATCTTCCTATTTACAGTAGGTGGTTTAACAGGTATTGTACTTTCTAACTCTTCTTTAGATATTATACTCCACGATACATATTATGTAGTTGCTCACTTCCACTATGTACTCTCCATAGGTGCCGTATTTGCAATTATAGCCGGCTTCATGCATTGATTCCCCCTCTTTTCGGGATATACTGTCAATGAAACATGAGCAAAAGCTCACTTCATGGTAATATTCTTAGGTGTAAATCTCACCTTCTTCCCTCAACATTTCTTAGGGTTAGCTGGTATGCCTCGACGTTACTCAGATTACCCAGATGCATATACTACATGAAACATTATTTCATCAATTGGATCCTCTGTCTCTTTAATTGCTGTAGTAATATTTATGTTTATCGTATGAGAAGCCTTCTCAGCTAAACGTAAAGTCATTATAACTAACCTTCTATCAACAAACTTAGAATGACTTCACGGCTGTCCACCTCCATATCACACATATGAAGAACCGACATATGTAAAAAACTACAATTCAAGAAAAGAAGGACTCGAACCCCCTTAAACTGGTTTCAAGCCAGGTGCATAACCTTTCTGCCACTTTCTTACTTATTAACATATACCCTAAACTTCCAGATCGTTAAATATTAAACTCTAAACACCCAATAATTTTATATTTTAAAGATATTAGTATAAACAATTACATCACTTTGTCAAAGTGAAAATATGAAATAATATTCATGTATCTTTATGGCACAACAAGCTCAGCTAGGACTTCAAGATGCATCCTCTCCAATTATAGAAGAAATTACCCACTTTCACGACCACACTATAATAATTGTATTTATAATTAGTACTTTAGTTCTTTACCTTATTATAGTAATAGTTACAGCAAAATTCACAAATAAACAAATTATTGACTCCCAAGATGTTGAAATTGTATGAACAGTACTTCCAGCTATTATCCTTATTACAATTGCCCTCCCCTCACTACGAATCCTCTACTTAATAGACGAAATTAATAACCCCCACCTTACTATTAAAGCTCTAGGCCACCAATGATACTGAACCTATGAATACACAGATTATTATAACCTAGAGTTCGATTCTTATATAACCCCAACTAACGAACTTCAGTCAGGGGGATTTCGACTCCTCGATGTTGACCATCGAATTGTTGTCCCAATAGAATCTCCAATTCGATTACTACTAACTTCAGAAGACGTAATTCACTCTTGAGCAATACCCACCTTCAGCACAAAAGTAGATGCAGTACCAGGACGATTAAACCAAACAACTTTTATTGTATCCCGACCAGGTGTTTATTACGGCCAATGCTCAGAAATCTGCGGCTCAAATCACAGTTTTATACCAATTGTATTAGAAGCTGTCTCATTAAACGCTTTCGAAAATTGAACTACTAAACTTCTAGCATCATAATTTTAACACTAAGAAGCTACTTAGCATTAGCCTTTTAAGCTAGAGATGGGTGGATTACTCCTCCCTTAGTGATATGCCACAACTCAACCCATCACCATGATTCTCTTTACTTATTGTATCTTGATTAGTTATCCTATTCATTATAATACCCTCTATTCTATCTCATCAAACCCAAAACACTATCTCTACACAACAAAAAACTAAACAAGAACAACCCCTTTGAACTTGACCATGACGTTAGCAATTTTCGACCAATTCTCTTCCCCCGTACTCTTAGGTACACCTCTAGCCTGATTAGCCATTATTACCCCTAGCCTCATTATAATTAATCAATCACCAAAATTTATTAAATCTCGTTATAATACCCTGCTTACACCTCTATTAACAACCATCACAAAACAACTTTTTCTTCCTATAAACCCCCAAGGTCATAAATGAGCCCTAATTTGTATCACAGTAATAATATTTATTTTACTAATTAACCTGCTAGGTCTTATTCCCTACACATTCACACCAACAACGCAACTCTCCATAAACATAGGACTAGCTATCCCTCTATGACTCGCCACCGTTATTCTAGGTATACAAAAAAAACCAACCGAGTCTTTAGCACACCTTCTCCCAGAAGGTACACCCATTGCATTAATTCCAATACTGATCATTATTGAAACTATTAGCCTATTTATTCGTCCTATTGCCTTAGGAGTCCGACTAACAGCTAATTTAACAGCCGGACATCTTCTACTTCAATTAATCTCTACAGCAACTGTTGCAATAGCCCAATATTTTTCAATTGCAATAATTACTTTTATTCTCTTACTTCTTCTATCTATCTTAGAACTAGCTGTAGCCATAATCCAAGCATACGTATTTATTCTTCTACTAACACTTTATCTTCAAGAAAATGTTTATGTCACACCAAGCCCACGCATACCACATAGTAGATCAAAGTCCCTGACCCCTAACCGGTGCCAGCGCTGCACTATTATTAACCTCTGGCTTAGCCATATGATTTCACAAAAATTTAATATCCTTTATAATTCTCGGTCTAATCCTAATATTTTTAACTATATATCAATGGTGACGAGATGTTGTACGGGAAGGAACTTACCTTGGTCACCATACCCCTCTGGTACAAAAAGGACTTCGATATGGTATAATTTTATTTATCATCTCCGAAGTCTGTTTTTTTGCGGGATTTTTTTGAGCTTTCTACCATGCAAGTCTAGTACCAACCCATGAATTAGGTATAGTATGACCACCAAGTGGAATTAACCCGTTAAACCCATTTGAAGTACCTCTTTTAAATACAGCTGTTCTACTAGCTTCTGGTGTTTCAGTAACCTGAGCCCATCATAGCATTATCGAAAAAAATTGAACAGAAGCTACACAAGCCCTAACATTAACAGTCCTCCTAGGCTTATATTTTACTGCATTACAAGCAATAGAATACTATGAAGCTCCATTTTCCCTAGCAGATAGTGTATACGGATCAACATTCTTTGTAGCCACAGGCTTCCATGGCCTTCATGTCATTATCGGCTCCCTTTTCCTACTAACCTGTCTACTACGACAAACCCTATTCCATTTCACATCAGACCATCACTTTGGTTTTGAAGCCGCTGCCTGATACTGACATTTCGTTGATGTAGTCTGACTTTTCCTATTTATCTCAATCTACTGATGAGGTTCTTAATACCTTTATCTTTTTAATATACTAAATATAACTGACTTCCAATCAGTTAAACCTGGTTTAAACCCAGGAAAAGATACATGAACTCTATAATACTAATATTTACCACTACCCTAATTATATCATTTATTATAATAACTCTAGCATTTTGATTACCCGTCATAAAACCTGATCATGAAAAACTCTCTCCTTACGAATGCGGATTTGACCCTCAAGGGTCCGCTCGTCTCCCATTCTCTCTCCGATTTTTCCTAATTGCTATCCTCTTTCTTCTATTCGACCTAGAAATTGCTCTCATACTCCCCGCTCCTTGAGCTACCAATCTTATTCAACCAGAACTTTCCCTATTATGAGTAATTATCTTCATTTTACTCCTTACTTTAGGTTTAGTATATGAATGACTTCAAGGAGGTCTAGATTGAGCAGAATAATGCTTACCGGGGTTTAGTCTAAATAAGACGATTGATTTCGGCTCAATAAATTCTGAACGCTCAGAAACACCTACATGCCCATAATACTAATTTTTGCCTCCTTTTTCATAGCTCTTATAGGGTTATCACTACAACGAAAACATTTATTATCTGCACTTCTGACTATTGAAAGTATGGCCCTAGCTCTTTACGTTTCTACAGCTTTGTGAGCTTTAAATAATACTTCACTATCGATTATGGCAGCCCCATTAATTGTTTTAACATTTTCTGCCTGCGAAGCCGGAGTCGGTTTATCATTAATAATTGCTACAGCTCGAACTCACGGCACAGATCAACTAAAAACTTTAAACCTATTAAAATGTTAAAACTACTAACCCCCTCAATTACACTTCTCCTAATAACACTTATTATTAATAATAAAAAAATACTATGAACAGCAACCATATTTTTCAGCTCAATTATTGCTCTTACGGCAGCTCTAACTTTTAACCTAAGTACATCAAATCACTCAATAACTAACCTAATATTAAATGTGGATCAACTATCCTGCCCATTAATTATTTTATCATGTTGACTTCTTCCTCTTATAATTATAGCTAGTCAAATGCATATAGCCACCGAACCTATTTCACAACAAAAAGCTATATTATCACAACTCATTCTTCTACAAATTTTGCTATGTATTACCTTTAGTGCTTCTAACCTTATAACCTTCTACATTTCATTTGAAGCAACCTTAATTCCGACTATACTTGTTATCACTCGCTGAGGAAATCAAAAAGAACGATTAACAGCAGGTCTATATTTTTTATTTTATACACTTACAGCCTCATTACCCCTTATAATAGCATTAATTATAATCCAAACACATCTTAACACTTTATCAATTCTAGCTATCCCTATAATAAACATAGACTTTACACAAAATTTACCGTGAACCTCAACTTTATGATGATTAGGTTGTTTTCTAGCATTTATAGTTAAAATACCCCTTTATATTTTCCACTTATGACTCCCTAAAGCTCATGTAGAAGCTCCAATTGCAGGATCTATAGTTCTAGCCGCTATCTTACTAAAATTAGGCGGTTACGGGATAATACGAATAGCCTCCCTATTTATCCCCCTAACAAAAAATATTGCTTTACCATTTATTATAGTTGCAATATGGGGTATAATTATAACAAGTTCAATCTGTCTACGTCAAACAGACCTAAAATCAATAATCGCTTATTCATCAGTAAGTCACATAGGTTTAGTTATTGCTGGAATTTTCATAATAACCCCTTGAGCCTGATCTGGTGCCATTGCCATAATAATCGCACATGGTTTAGTGTCATCAGGCCTCTTCTGCCTAGCTAATATCTCCTATGAACGGACTCACACCCGTTCTATCTTCATAAATCAAGGCTTACAAATACTTTTCCCACTTATATCATTTTGATGATTAATAATAACCTTTGCTAATATAGCATTACCACCAACCCCAAATTTTATAGCAGAAATTCTTATTATCACTGCACTTTTCAGTTGATCAAACTGGTCCATTCTACTGTTAGGGTTAAGTATAACAATAACTACACTATTTTCACTCAATATATTTTTAATAACTCAACGTCAACGCCCAAACAAACATGCACCTACTAACCCCAATAATACACGTGAACACCTTCTTCTATTAATACACACTGCCCCTTTAATACTACTAGTAATTAACCCGTCCATTATTATAATCCAATAAGCAAGCATAGTTTACTTAAAACATTAGATTGTGAGTCTAATAAAGAAGAATAAAACTCTTCTGCCTGCCGAAAAAGGCTTAGTAGCACCAAGAACTGCTAATTCTTAACACCGCGGTTCGATTCCGCAGCTTTTTCGAGCTTTTAAAGGATAATAGTAATCCGCTGGCCTTAGGTGCCATCAATCCTGGTGCAAATCCAAGTAGAAGCTATGCACCATCTTGCCATAACTATAAATGCAACAACCTTATTAGCTCTTCTAATTCTTATTCCTCCGACTATCTTACCTAAACAATCAATAACCACAATCACAAAATTAGTAAAATTTTCAACATTTATTAGTCTTATCCCTATGACTATTTATCTAAATCATAACATTGAAACCACCCTCACATTTAAACCCTGAATAGATTGAAGTATCTTCAACATCCATCTATCCTTTAATATCGATAAATACACTCTAATTTTTACACCAATTGCTTTAATAATCACCTGAAGTATTATAGAATTCTCACAATGATATATAGCCCAAGAACGATATATCGATAAATTTTTTAAATATCTTCTCCTATTTCTAATCACAATAATTACATTTATTTCAGCCAATAACCTTTTACAACTATTTATTGGCTGAGAAGGAGTAGGAATCATATCATTTCTACTAATCGGATGATGATCTGGTCGAACTAAGGCAAACATTTCTGCACTACAAGCAGTTGCTTATAATCGAATCGGAGACGTAGGCTTAATTATAAGTATGGCATGACTATGCTCCATAGTTAACTCTTGAGATTTACAACAAATCATATTATTAACCTCAGATCAAAAATTTACTATCCCCGCTATCGGATTCCTAATCGCTGCTACAGGAAAATCTGCCCAATTCGGACTTCACCCATGATTACCAGCCGCCATAGAAGGCCCTACCCCAGTATCTGCCTTATTACATTCAAGTACAATAGTAGTAGCCGGCATTTTCCTACTAATTCGTCTACACCCGCTATTTCAAAATAATCAAACTATATTAGAAACAACATTATGCCTAGGAGCATTAACAACACTATTTGCAGCACTGTGCGCCACGACACAAAACGACATCAAAAAAATTATCGCATTTTCAACATCAAGTCAACTAGGGTTAATAATAGTTGCAATTGGATTAAATCAACCCCACATTGCATTTCTACATATATGTACTCATGCCTTTTTTAAAGCAATACTTTTCCTATGTTCAGGAAGCATTATCCATAACATAAATAATGAACAAGACATTCGAAAATTTAGCTATCTTAATAATATCCTCCCACTAACTACTACATGCATAACAATTGGATCTGCAGCACTAATAGGAATTCCATTCCTAGCCGGATTCTTCACAAAAGACCTCATCGTAGAATCCCTAAATACATCATATATTAATTCCTGAGCTTTACTAACCACTTTAATAGCAATTATACTAACAACTGCCTATAGCACACGCTTAATCATAATATCCACCTCAGGAACCCCACGTTTCCTTACAATAGCACCTACACACGAAAACTTATTTATTAAAAACCCTTTAAAACGATTAACATGAGGAAGTTTAATTTCAGGTCTAATTCTAGTGAATACTATACCCCCTATAAAAACGCAAATTTTTACAATACCCACCCCAATAAAAACAATTACCTTAATTATGTTCCTAATCTGTCTAATAATTACTATAGAATTAACTAACAAAAAAACTCATAACCCAACATATACATTCTCGTCACATTTAGCTTTTTACCCAACAATTATTCATCGAACTCTATCTAAATCAACCCTCCTCCTAAGCCAAAAACTTATAACACAAATTGCAGACCTTTCCTGATTCGAAAAAATAGGACCTAAAGGATTAGCCTATGCCCAACTAAAACCCTCAACTACCTTAACAGAAATACACCATCTAAACACTATCACCCTCCCCATTATAACCTTCACTCTCACCTTAATCATCTTAAGTCTTACAGCACGAAGAACCCCCCGATTAACCCCGCGAACAACCTCTAAAACAGAAAATAAACAAATTAATAAAGCTCACCCAGATAAAACAAGAACAAACCCTGCCTCATAAAAAGTAGTAACACCTAATCACTCACCCCCAAAAATCCCACCAATAAATTTCACCCCATCACAGTTTACAGATAAATTCAAAAAATCATGACCGCCAAAATAAATAACACCAAAAATACCCATACATACTATACAAATCATGATAAATCATAACAATCGACCCCCAAAAACCTCAGGATAAGGGTCTGCAGCTAAAGCTGCAGAATAAACAAATACTACTATTATCCCCCCCAAATAAAGTAAAACTAAAACTAATGACAAAAACGTACCACCAAAATATAACACTGATAAACACCCCGATACAGCCACAAAAACTAAACCTAAAGCTGAAAAATAAGGAGACGGACTCATAATAACAACAACAACACCTAGTAAAAATATGATAAAAAAACATATAATTAGACTTAACATTTTATTCAAAATAAGCTCTCACTTACATTAAACATATAAATAACTTAAACAAACACAACACCCCCAATAATGATTTTATAAAACCACATTAACACCTCTCACAATCTTATTTATATATCCCAACAAAACAATCTTAAAAAATCATCTCATACTCATCTCATACACCACATGCTGAGACTTTCTAAATAAATAATTTAAAACCGCTCTCTCTGGGATTTTTCTGAGCATAGCTATTTTAACAAATACTGGCATATCCTTATATAATAACACATTTTACTTTTATCAACGAATCTCCAATTAACTAACTTATGCAACACCAAACCTCACGTTATAAAAATTTTAGCCAAAAAAAATTACTACCTTGGACTTTCCTGTTTAAATATTAAAAATATTAAAAACGACTAATAATCGACCTTTTCCCAATGAATTCAATTGAATTCACACAATGCTGGCATTTTCAAACAAACCGCTAAAAATACACAAATGCTGGCGTTTCCTAGATAAATCTCCCCCCCCCCCTCTTAAGCTCTGGCATACTATTAGGCAGGCGCAAATCTCATTGCAGTACTCGGCGATTCCCTAAGCAACAAGCACATCAGTACAGAAGCAAGTACAAACCTCAACATCACACTGCATACACTTACCTTAGACAATAGTACCTTTTTTTCAATTCAATAGGCATACAATCTGAGGGTTCGCTCATCAAGGACGAAGTATTGTGAGAGCTCACATAACCTGTAGGTGCAGGCATACACGCGGACATTTCCCGACTCCAAACATCAAATTCCCCACGCCTCCACGACAACCCCCTTACCCCCTTTGACCCCAAAGTTTCATTATGTCGACAACCCCCTTAGGAACCGACAAACTTTTGAGTCATTTTCTCTACTTTTAGCTTTGATAGCTTAAAAACTAAAGCACTGGTCTTGTAAACCAGAGACCGAAGATGAAACCCCTTCTTAAAGCACTCATCCTCATAATTCAACCTAAAACACCACACCATTCTCATTAAGACTTCAACTTAAACCAATGACTTGAAAAGCCATCGTTGTAATATTCAACTACAAGAACCTGAACTTAAACATCGCACCACCCCAATTTCAACTTAAACATAATTTATAAATACCACTAAAATGTTTAACTATCAAACCAAACCATTCAAACCCCAAATTTCAACACTTTTATCTTTTAACCTTAACTTAAATTTTAAGTTTTAAGTTTAAATTTTTAATTTTAAAGTTTAAATTTTTAATTTTAAATTTTAAATTTTAAATTTTAAAGTTTAAATTTTTAATTTTAAATTTTAAATTTTTAAAGTTAAAATTTTAAATTTTTAATTTTAAATTTTTAAAGTTAAAATTTTAAATTCTTATTATTTT